TCCTCAGACCAAGAGACATACAAAGAGCTACCTAGGAAAATGCGCCAAGAACTTGAAGATCAGGTCTGCGTTGAGGTCGACAAATGGTTCGACGTGGACTTTATATAGTAATAAAAATATCCGAGCTGCCGGTAATAAAGAAAAATGAATCAAAAGCAGTTAAAGGGTTTCAAGAAATACAAAATATACATAAGAAGAAGATAAAGAATAAGAAGGTTATCGAATGATTACTTTGTTGAGACTGTGCTCTGGCCAAAGAAATGGGAGTGAAGATCATCAAGAACACGAACCGATTTCCTCTTTCCGCTTCAAAAGTAAGTCGTCTTTGCCCAAGTGTGAACTGCAGACGACTCTCCAGTGGTTCCATTCCTTCTTACTTGACTTCTGGGTAAACCCAACCCGAATGGGAAGAAGAGGGAGGGAAAGAGCGGTCCATTTTTTACATTTTCTGAGGCAGACCTATTTGGCATTTTAGAAAAGGGAAGGGAACTTCTCACCGAAGGGGGCAGTAGGAATGAAGGAGGCGGGAAGCTACCGCTTCTAGAATGCAAGCTTATCCTTTCCTTTTTTTTTTAGGGGGAGGTAGGACAGAGAAAAAAATTAGATGAATCTGGGAAAACCCTTGACTTTAGGGCTAGAGGGTGGGCTTTAGCGCGGTTTACTGAGACTCCGTTCTCATTATAAAAAAATAGAAAGAAGTTGGTTCCTGGACAAGGTCCTATCCTAGGCTTAGAGCTGAGCTAGACCCCTACTTCGTAATGATTTAGAGAGCTCCGAATCAGGCTTTCGGGGCAAGCAGGGCCAAAAGAGAAAGTCCAATCTGACCCTAAGCAGATGCTTTTGACATCTTATTCCCATCCGCTTTCAGGTTTGACATTAGAGCTCTCGTCAGCTGTTCGGAATTAAGCTGATTGACCTAAGGTGAGGAATTCGAGACTTTTAAGAGAAAAAAACACTATGCTTAAGCTTAACAAAAAGCCTTCTAAATCCTTCTTCACTACGGCCGAGGAAGGGGCCGTCAGGCGGAGGGATGCTAGCTTGGGTACATGCGTCTCTTGACCCCCCGCCTATCCTATTTGATTCAGGCAGTCGTCTGAAAGTGCTCACTGGGCTTCAGAAACTATATGCTTCACACAGGGAATTCGGCTGCGCTTTGGGGGGAAGAATCGAATTTACGCATTCAAATTCAAGGAGAGGTAGCTTGAAGGGGGTTTTCTTCTTATCAAAGGCTCCAAGCCGCGCCTATTTATAATTAGAAAATGGGTTTTAGACAAACAAGTGGCATCGTATAGTTGATCACGGCTGCATTTAGGAGGGATCTTAGACTTGACTCATTCAGTTTGTGTCCCGGGGAAGGAAGTGCATTGCCGTGCTTTATTTAAAAAAATATCTCTTAGAGGTTAGCTCTCGTTAAGCGAATAAGGAAGGTAGTGCTAACTTTATTCGCTACATGAGAGCAAGTAAGCAGGTAGTGCTTTCGCGTGGGGATGGTGTGCATGTCTGTCTTTGGCGAGAATCCGATTTTCAACATTAGCACAAGAGCAGATAGGATGCAGACGAGTCTCAACAACTGGGGGTCTTACCTGCTCCTCGAACAAGTGAATCAGAAAAGGAAGAATACGCTCTTATCGCAATCAGAATCTGCAGCTATTGACTCAGCTGTGAGGGAGAGAATACAGAGAATACGCCCAGAAGGTAGTGAGTGCATTGATGCAGAGAAGTTGGAAAATAGTAAGTGTGCCACGAGTGACTCCTTTTGTTGTCAATTGATTGGACCCTGTCTCCTCCCAGGAAGGATCAGATACAGATTATCTCGTCTTGGTGGTTTGGGCATAGGGAAAAGGCCTAACTTCCTTTCTTGTTCACAATCCCTTTCAGGTTTGAGGGAAGAAGACGGTGCTATATAGAATACCTTCTTGTTGAAATAACCACGGGGATGGATGCCGCTCTCAAATGGAATCCGTTTCAGTTGAATTTGCTGGTATCATAGATAAGATAAAGAAGTAGTTGATCCCGTTAACGGAGTTCTATGTCTGGCTTTCAGTTTACGTGAAAGAGATAGAATAGAGATAGGGTAGGCAACTCCCTAGGCGAAGTCTATACTCTGGTAAGGACCAAGTGACTTCATTAGCGTGGAGCTAGGCATGGTAAGCATAGAGTAGCGGTAGCGGTGTGATTCTTGACTTGACTGCTAGACTGCTTTCCTTTGGCGGTATCGTATATTAAGATTACGACTTCATTTTGGAAATTCAAACAAAAAAGAAAAAGTCGAAATTTCATAATATAAGTACGATTAGATTGTAGGGTAGATGAAGGGAAAGGTAGTAACCTAAAAGGTATGCCACTTTCATGATTCGACTAGACTTTCAAGATTGGGTAGGTGTTCTTTGTACCAGAAGATTGGTATTGGGAAAGTACAAAAGCTTTCCCTTCAATATCAATAGCCTTATGGAAAGAAGAAGTCCATCCTCTGGAGATACTATAAGCAAGAGAGAGGGATAACTTCCTTTGTTGGTAGTAGAGCTGGTTCTAGAATTAAACCTTCAAGAAACCTAGGGCAGATTACTCTATCTATCTCTTCTAACAAGAAAGGGCCTTAGGCTTTAGTCTAGTCAAATACGAATTGAGATAGGATAGTCCTGGGAAAGCATCTATCGTAAGTTTGATACCACCTTCCGGTTAAAGGAATGAATGAAGCTATGATCCGATCAACTTCATTCTCTCGCTCGCTCTTTTTATTTATCTTATAGAAAGATGATACACTTGAATTTGACTGTTAGTAAGAAAGAATCAGAAATCATCCATCTCATAAGCTTTTCAAAGGACATTCTAAACAAACGAATGCTATATGCTTGACACAAATAAATACTTTTTAAAATTACGTAAGTAGGTCGGTGAACGCTTTCTTTTGGCTTGGAAGAAGAAATCGGGGGGGAGATTCGCTCTAATGATAGCCTTTTTGATCTCATTCTTATTGAAAGGTGTTTATGGAATTATTATAGCAGGTTGGTCTAGGTAGTTTCTGTTTCTCCTGATAAAATCGTTGTTTCCAGTTTCGTTTGTGCATCTTTCCCATGCTGTTAGTTGGTCAACAACCAACAAGCAAACCTTATCTATTGTTTACTCGTACAGGAAGGAGTCTCTTTCTGGAAGAATTTCTTTTTTCTCAAATGCCTCAACTGGATAAATTCACTTATTTCACACAATTCTTCTGGTCATGCCTTTTCTTCTTTACTTTCTATATTCCCTTCCTGCTAAGGTCAAAGCGTACAACCAAAGTCTGCCTATATTTATACAATTTTACGCTGTTCTTTGTGGTTTTCGTTAGAGTGGTGCATTTTTTTTCTTATCAACTGTTTTCATATCGCCAAGGTGGGGTGTGCAGTGCTGCCAGATTTGAATCTGCCGGCCTTGCCTCCTTCCCCCGAGCCGGCCGCTCCAGTAGTGGAAATACAGCAATTTCCTATAGTTGCTGAATATTTTCCCGATCCCGAAAGGGAGGAGTTTCTAATATAATCGATCGCCTTACTTGGGAAGAAGTCAAAGAAGTTGTTGACCTCAACTCGGTCCAACTTTTTAATATCTTTCCTGGAGACCGAAATCCCTTACAACTTTTGAGTACCTTTCCGAGAGAGATTTTATCAGCGGAACAGCAAGCGGCATTAAGGGATCGCTGATCTGTATCGTAAGGTTATGGCAGAGATGCTTGGAGTCTAAATTTCGGAACCGAAGTCTCTTTGTTCGACTATCGGATGCGCTGAGTTCGCCAAACGCTTTGTGCGCTTTGACTCAAACCTAAGTCCGGTCTCGGCTAAGAGGATCAATGCACTGTTTTTTACTTCTTCAGTAGCAGCGATCACATCTTTAGGTTCGCCCTCTTGCAGGGTCTCCATGCGTTTACGCTTATTATCGAAGATATCACTCTGCGCCGCACTCTCTAAATCCTCTGTTGAACCGTCACGGGTTTTGTCATGTTGTCATCTATTATAGTCCCCGCGGGGTCCAGCCTTTACCGTTAGACCTATGGTTAGGTTTTCCAGAATTAAAGCTGATACACCTGTGTATTGTATGGTTTATTGGATGCTCGTGGAAGCTTGCAAGCCCGATTGGAACTCAGTCGAGAAGACTGCCGTCGGTCTTGACCGGCTCTTTGGTGATACAGATTTTCGTCTTGTGGTGGAAAAGCTATCGCTATCCCACTGGGTGGATGCTTGTAATAAAGACCAATGTTGATACAATAAAGTTCTGTACAACTATGGAAGTACTCGTGTGGATGAACTGTTAGACCCGCCAGCCTACGTCTTTAGACCTCAACTGAGGAAGTCGCTGTGCCGTTTATTGCGGTATGGCGTTCTCTTTAGATGCTATGACATTGCTCGCTCTCAGGTGCCGTGCTTATCTATAACAAGATGGCCGTCGCGGATCGAAAAAACAGATAGCAGACAGAGTAGTGTTAAAACCAACCAATAAGATAAGTATGGGCGATGACCTAGTCTTTCAACACAGTCAACATCCTCGGTTTAGCAGTCAAGTGACCAGTTCAGTCATTTGTATTCGTTCTTTGAGTCGGTTTAGTGAAAATCTCAGTCCACGGTGCATCCTGAGCACCATTAGTCTCACTATCTTTTCCCTTTCCTTTCATCTCTCTTCTAGAGCAGGGGGATGGATGGGAGGAAATTTGCTTCTTCGCTAACCGCTCTCTCTTCGCGCTCTTTGTAATCTCTGCTCTCTTCGTCCTCGCCTCGGGGACTCTTCCGTTAACTGCGGCGACAATACGTTCTTGTACCCGATTCTCAGAGGAATCTCGTCGTCTTACCTCTGGAATGCCGTCGATCGGAGCCTCATTCCTTATCTCCTCGGTTCGGTAAGCTTTTATTCTCTCTTTGGCTTTCGTTTCTTTTATTTATTCTGCTTTTGAAATGGATGGGTTCTTTGGATCTTCCCGATCGGCGGGACCGAGTCCGGTGATGGATGGAAAGAAGTCAAATTAAAGCACTAATTCTGTTCTTTGATCGGAGGTCTCATGGATCTTCTTCAGTGCCTTCTCACTTAATGCTAACCGAGCCGCTCATCAGGGTGGGTTGCTCGGGTTAGTTAGCCAAGAAAGCCTTAGCGCCCAAAGGCAAAGGCATAGAGCTCAGGTTGGTCGTAGATCATGCCAATTCTATCGAGCTAGCTCTGTTCCTGTAGCTAGGCGCATGTAGGATAGATTCCATCTCCTGCCTTTAGTAAGGTTTAGGGTGAGCCCTTTAGCTTTATAGCATGAATAGTAGGCCTTTGAGATTGATCCCTCATGTAGTAAGGGTTGTAATAGGTAGCCAGGATAAGTCATTCCATCTTCTCTTCTATTGGCATTGATGGCTTCTAGCGAAGAGTGGAGGAGAGAGCAAGTCCGGACTCTAGTAGTTTTACATAGAATCATTCTACCTAAAGAAATACGAGACTTTCCAAAGCCACCTGGGACGGACTAAAGACGAGATCTACCAAGGTATCACGATAGCACTAAAAAGAGATCTCCATTTAGCAAGCTCCCCTACCGCAGCTCTATGCTGCAAGCCAAAGGCAAGCAAAGAAAGCAAATAGGGTTGCCTCCTTTTCTCCCTCTCACGACGTGGATTCGAACCACACTAGCCACTTTCCTGTCTAGTGGATCGTGATTGGTCTGTCGTCCTCCTCATTATAGTCCTCCTACATCCAATTCTCCAAGAATTATCGTATAGTGATGTTCGAAATCGCTCTTGTGGACTGTAAGGTTTTGGGCATCGTACGAACCCTCGTCGAAGGTTCCTCTGCATGAAAGGCAATGGAGCTGCGTCCCGGCGAAATCAGACCTGATTCTTGCCACTCTCGCACAAAGCCATCTTACGTTTGACCTAACCGGTGGCGTACTTCACGGGGAGAGTACTACCGTGCGCCCATACTGGTGTGGACCGTTCTTGCCTATTGGAATCTCTGGCTGCCGGTCTGCTTCACATGGGTCCCCCGCCTCGTTTGAGTGCTTGTTCTTGAGCTGAAGCTACCTCCGTTTGACTTCAGTCTTAGGAGTTTTTTGGAAAACCTTCTCTGAATTTTTGTCTGATTGTGTCCTGTTAGTTGGTCGATTCTTGATATAGTTCTCTATTCAGAATCGAATGTAGCCTTCAAACAAAGGCGGGGCCACCCCACAAGGCGTATATTGAATAAGAAATGGGGTAGAGAAAGGAGAGCGGGCGAGCGCGCTCTCGACGCTTTTTTTTTTCCAGGAAATTAGGTAAAGTGCTCCGTTAGGGAAGGAGAAGGAAGAACCTTTCAGTCTACAAGGCATTTCTATGTGGGAAATGCAGTTACCTTTTGCATCTTCTTCTTAGTATTAGTAAGAATGGAAGAAGAACTAAATCAGGTAAGAGCAGAGAACAACAATCGGGAAATCGGTTGTACAAGGACCAAGGACGATGAAGGAGGAGGAGTAGGAGGAGTCAGTCTTCTTTGAAGATCGAGGAAGATCGGACAATTATGCCATTCGGAAGAAGTCTTCTACAGAGAGAAAGCCTGTATCGAGTAAGTGGAGAGGAAAGATCTCCAGAGATTCTTATCTTATTCCATTCCAGTGGCTTGACCAGTAACCAATGGCGAAAACTCAAAAATCTATGGTTTCCCGGTAGAACCCCATTTCGCCCAAGTTGTTTCGGAACCGGAAAAAATAAACGGTTTTTCGCACAGCTTGCTCATAGTGCAGGTCCCACTTGTATATTGTATTTGGCCGAAGAAGCATCGGATAGGTTGGAGTTCTTACCTTCTTGGGACTCCATGGACCAAGATCTGCTTTTATTATATGGGCAATATCGATCTACTTTAGTACATCATATGGATGTAGAAAAAGCTTCTGATTTTGATGAATTGGAAACATCTCTTTTCCATTTCTATTTACCTAGTTCATATCTTTCTTTCGTGTGTTCCGGGGAGGGAGTCGATCTCTTCAATCTCGGGATACCACCTAAATAACTGCGGCCAGAGAGGAGGTCGGGAAGAAAGAGTCTGAGGTTGGGTTGGACGACATACATCTTGGTTGGTTCCCCCTCTCATGAGGGTGATGACACCAGTAGCTGTGGAGCACAGATGACCATCTCTTCGAGCAGGAATATGGGGTTGGGCCCCTAGATCCAAGTCTAAAAAAAAAAAGCAGGTTGAGGTGAGGTTTAGAATAGAAGGATCTGTAAATCAGACTAGTCAACCGCGGGCCATTTGCTTAACACAACTCTTTCGATCATCGATTCTGACTCCACACTCCTCCCACTCATCTCTGCCAAAGCAGGAGGCAGGGACAGCTCGATCACGTCCGAACTGCCCTCTCTCGCCCAGAAAAACTTCTTCTCGTGCCAGAGTTTACCTAGTACTTGCTCGAAGTTCCATATCTGGTTGACCTAGTCAATACAGCGAATCTGGGTGCTGGGGAGTAAGCAGATCCCGTAGTCAATCCAATTCCTGTGTCAGTTCAAGACCGAGTTGGAGTTTTTTCAGTCC